CAACTGTCTCTTGTACAGATCATTTATTAATCTACTATAACTATAGCATACCCCCCTTTCACGAATTGCTGCATTTATTCGAGTGATCCACAAACGACGAAAATTTATTTTTTGCCTATCCCTATCCCGATGAGCCGAAACCAAAGCTCTTATTTTTTGTTGAGTAATAGTTCGAGTAAGTCTTGAATGAGCCCCCCGAAAGCTTGATGCAAATAAACGAATTTTTGTTCTACGTCTCCGAGCGATATATCCCCGTCTAATTCTGGTCATTGAATAAATGAAACTTTAACGAATAACTAATAGATTTCCTTTCTTTCAGTTATTCTTTTGCCCCTTTCCTAGTATATTAATAACAAAACGGATTTTTCCAATGTATAAACTAAAAATTCCAATGGCTTTGGCTACTATAACCTTCCCAACCACGATTTTTTATTTTTTCTAGGCATTTCACCTCGAAATACGAAATTGTACTTAAAAAATAGCAATGATAAAGAAATAGTGGATTCCATCGTTTCTATGGTTACTTCTTAAACGGTGAGGTCTTCTCTATACACCGGAGCCTTTACTTCATTTAATCAATGTTATTGCTAACTTGTATAGTTCACATTCTTCGGCTCTACCCATGAATTATCCAGTAATAGGTCTTTCACAACGAGCTCTACCTATACAGTAACGGTATTTAATTATGAAAGTTGGCTGGGTAGCTGACCCTGTTAGTCCGTTCTTGCAAGAGGCGTCTAGGTTAACTAAGATTTCCTCCGCTTAATGGATAACCATTTGCTACCAATGGAGAATTGCTTCTCATCTTGAATTGAGGTGAGTGGTTTTACACCAATAGAAACCATAAATTTCATACACAATAAAAGGGATATGATCCATTTTCTTATTTTTAGATAGTAAATGTAGTTCGTTTTTCCGTTCTATCCTATTTGATCATTGATATTTGAACATTGTCCTCTTTCCTTTGTTCTAGTTCATGATCTGAACGAGTCGCACATACACCCTAGTACATGTTCCTCGACGCTGAGGGCATCCCCGAAGCGCGGGGGATTTTGTGACATTTCTAATTGGCTGTCTTGTATTTCTAATAAGTTGTTTAATCGTTGGCATGTTGAATCATATACATAATGGACTGGTTTAGATCGATCCTAACCGGATGATTATGAATTACAATTACAATAGTAAATAAAAATCATAGAATATTAAACTCGGCAGGGTGAATTTTAAATCACGACTTGACGTGAAATTGAAATAAAGGCATTCTCATTCAACCGCTACAAGATCAACAATTCCATAAGCTTGGGCTTCTGTTGCTGACATAAAAACATCTCTTTCCATGTCTTCGGATACAACCCATAAAGGTTTGCCCGTTCTTTGTACATAAACCCTTGTCAGGGTTTCACGTAGTTTCAGCAGTTCTCCCACTTCCAGGATGAATTCTCCCGTTGCTACTTCAGAAAAAGAACCAGCAGGTTGATGGATCATTACCCTGATGATATAAGATAATAAAAAGTTTCTCTATTTCGCACGATGAGGGGAAGATAAAAGAAAGATAAAAGAATAACAAGAAAAAAGATAGAATCGAACAACCGTACGGGCATTATGCATTGCATACGGCTCTACAATAAAATTGACCCTTACCTTCAAAAAATAGGATCGATTAGACCCCGATCGGTAAATGATCAACTTACCACCCTTCCTTTCGGAGGAATTCAAAAATACTATGATGGCTCCGTTGCTTTATATATTTATTATATTTTTTTGTCTGTGATTTGTCTGTCATTCAGCAATCCCAAAGTTGCTTTTTTGATCAAATAAACTAATGAAAAAAGAATTTTTTTTTTTTTTTTCGCTCTATACTATAAATATTGTTAAGAGACCTCTGGTGTGAAAAAAAGTTTGTGACGCTGAACTGGACTTCCGATAATAAAATAGGAAATACCTTTTTCTCATATTACTCTCTCGATACATAATCTAATGTTTTGAAAACAGAATTTCTTATATCGAATTCAAAGTGCCATGCTATTATTACTTAATATTCATATTTCATATGGCGAAGGCATAGTCTTCTTTTTTCTCTCAAATAAAAGCCTCATTGGCGCCAAGCGTGAGGGAATGCTAGACGTTTGGTAATTTCTCCTCCTACCAGGATAAAAGATCCCATTGAAGCGGCTGATCCCATGCATATTGTATGTACATCTGGTTGCACAAATTGCATAGTATCATAAAGAGCGACCCCTGGTATTACCCATCCGCCAGGAGAGTTTATAAACAAATACAGATCTTTGGTATCATCCTCGATACTGAGATATATCATAAGACCAATAAGTTGATTTGAGATCTCACTATCAACCTCTTGACCTAAAAAAAGTAATCTTTCTCGATAAAGTCGGTTGATTAGGGTCAAATTGTATCCCCTCGAAACCGTACAGGCGCCTTTTGACGCATACGGTTCAAAAAAAATCAATGTGTAGATTCCAATACTTTTTCTTTTTTCATA